CTATAATAAATATACTATAATAAATATACTATAATAAATATACTATAATAAATACAAAATACAAGAATAGATAATATTTAATGAAAGAAAGAGAACATAGTTGGAACAATCAATATTCGTGATGCAACAACGGTTGCATTAGATGCAAAACAAAGGTTCTTTCTTGACCGAACTACAAGTATGGAACTCCATGATATGGAAAGACAGAATATAGAACCTAAAAGGATAATGGAAGTTGTTCGTCTTTGAATCGAGTTGGACCCCCCAAAAAGAATAAAAATGAAAGTAAAGGTTTTATTTTTTTGATAGATCGTTTCGATATATCGTAGAGCACTTTTTTTCTTCTCATTCGAGATATTATGGGCAATTAACCAACCTATTAATGTACTGAATCCAATGAGTTAAAAAAAAATAAGTAAAAGGTAATATCAGGTCGTTCGCCCCCAAATGGATTAGATCCTTTTTATTGAAAAAGAAAAGAAATGATCAAAATTGAAGTTCTTTTCAAATCCAATTTTTTTATTTTATTCCAAAATTACTTAAATATAATTTATTTAAGTAATTTTGGATGAAGTTACACGACACAGTTCTTATTACTATTACTTTACTCAACTCACGAATTGCACAATGAATCTGTCGATTCGGAATCACAGGACCGATCGATGTCATAGCTGATGAATCAAGAACTTTCAATTGAACTAAACTAATCCTGTCAATTGGTTTTTTCTTACCGTTACTGTTATATCTGGGAAAAATGGAAACTTAGGTAAGTGTTTTATCAACATATGTAACAAAAGAACATATCTAATTTAGCTCTTTCATGCCTACTATAACTAGTTATTTCGGTTTTCTACTGGCTGCTTTAACTATAACCCCAGCTCTATTGATTGGTTTGAATAAGATACGACTTATTTGAAATGAATTGAATGAACAATTCATAAAAATGAATATTTCTCTGAGATTCCAGGTGTTCCAGGTTCCTTTCCACATCAATTGCCAATTCTTGGTTATTGAGATTCACGGATAATTCAGATTAATATTTAGGGATAGATCTTACCCATCTTTTTATCCCCTCAAAAAACCGAAATGATTGAAGTTTTTCTATTTGGAATCGTCTTAGGTCTAATTCCTATTACTTTGGCAGGATTATTCGTAACTGCATATTTACAATACAGACGTGGTGATCAGTTGGACCTTTGATTGAGTAACATTTCTTTTTTTTGATTGACCTCCTCCCTGCGGGAGGTCAAATTCAAGTTTCAATTAAACTTTTTTTTGTTAAGTTTTTTTATTGTGATTCGACATAACATAAACGGAATCACGCTCTGCAGGATTTGAACCTACGACATCGGGTTTTGGAGACCCGCGTTCTACCGAACTGAACTAAGAGCGCTTTCTTATTACAGGAGATACGACTGTAGTGTAAAGAAAAGGTTTTTTTACCCCCAAACATATCTTGCATACGTATAGCATGCAAAAATGAAAGATTATGTCCAATTTCAATCGATCTTAATTAATCCCTCGTTACTGCCCATAAGAGAAGTAATAGGTAGGGATGACAGGATTTGAACCCGTGACATTTTGTACCCAAAACAAACGCGCTACCAAGCTGCGCTACATCCCTTTTTAAAGTTCTTGTACAGTGTCATTGTACAAAATCCCTGTCTTGTTTTCCACATTGTTATTTTCCCCTCTATCTATATACAATTTTCTTGTCATTTCTTCTTTTTGGTTTCATATAATAAAATAATTTTATACATCTGAAACCTAACGTATAAAAAAAATGAAAATTTATCTTATCGGCGTATCGTATAAAAAAAAGAATAAAAATTTATCTTATCGGAAATGCTCAGGAAGAAGGGGTCATCTTTTTCTTTCTTTTTTAGGGACAGGAAAATCTCATCTATCGGTTCATTGTACATATCTATTTTAGTTAGGAATTCCGCGTAAAGTAAAAAAAAAATACAAATGATCTTGAACTACAACATCTGACCATACATATATGTATTACAATAAAGAAGGAGGATTTTCAATGCGAGATATAAAAACATATCTCTCCGTGGCACCTGTGCTAACTACTCTATGGTTTGGGTCTTTAGCAGGTCTATTGATAGAAATTAATCGTTTATTCCCAGATGCCTTGTCATTCCCTTTTTTTTCATTCTAGTTATTAATATGCGAAGAAATGAAGAAAATTAGGGATACAATTCTACGTGACGTGACTAAAATTTCGCCCCTTCCTTTTTTTTCAGTTCTTTAGGATAGGAGGAGGATAGGAAGGAAAGAAAAAAGAAAAAGTGTATTGAACCTCGACAAAAATCTGGTGAATCTAAGATCGAATTTTTGGAAACAGAAATGGAAATGTGTATCCAGATCTAGGGCAGAATCCACGAAATCATAGCATAGAAAGAAGATACTTAAACGAAATATTGGGATTTAAGATAGGAATAATTGATAGTTAGAAAGAAATTGTATTACTTAATTATTACTTTATTATTAATTATTACTTTATTAATTATTACTATTACTCTATTAATATTAATTGTAATTATATAATTACAATTAATACAACACAACGAAATCTTTAGAAATGAAAATGGAATTTCAAGTTAGTAACTTCTATTGATTTTCTTATTGATTTTTTTGTTCTTTTATTCTTCTTCAGTTCGGGTCGAAAATAGAAGAAGTTAAGTCGATCCAAAATCAAAAGGGGGTTCATGGCCAAGGGTAAAGATGTCAGAGTCAGAGTTATTTTGGAATGTACCAGTTGTGTCCGAAATGGTGTCAATAAAGAATCGCCGGGTATTTCTAGATATATTACTCAAAAGAATCGACACAATACATCCAGTCGATTAGAATTGAGAAAATTTTGTCGCTATTGTCACAAGCATACGATTCATGGGGAAATAAAGAAATAGATGGAACGGAACGTGTGCGCGATCTTTCCAAGGAAGAGGAAGAACTTAACATATTTAAGTTAACATATTTAACTTAACATAAATATAACATATATAATATACATAATATATACAATACAAATCAAACCCGATTTCATTTTCATATATATATACATACATATGATATGTATTATATATGAGTTGTATAATATAAACGATGCGAATCAAAGCCTATTTCGGTCAGATCTGAAATGAATAAAGAAATAGAATTTTAGAGATAAGGAATAAACCATGGATAAATCCAAGCAACCTTTTCGTAAATACAAGCGATCCTTTCGTAGGCGTTTGTCCCCAATTGGATCGGGGGATCGAATCGATTATAGAAACATGAGTTTAATTAGTCGATTTATTAGTGAACAAGGAAAAATATTATCTAGACGGGTGAATAAATTGACCTTGAAACAACAACGATTAATTACTATTGCTATAAAACAAGCTCGTATTTTATCTTTGTTACCTTTTCTTAATAATGAGAAACAATTTGAGAGAGCCGAGTCGATCCCCAGAACTACTGGTCCTAGAACCAGAAATAAATAAACATACTCCTCAATTGACTCAAAACTCCAATCGGAACTCAAGCTCAGATTGATGTTTTGTTCAAAAGGCCTAGAATCCCGATTTATTTCTTGTGTTATAAGAAATAAAAAATGGGGGAAGAAGAAATCTTTTTTTTTATTGAAACATGTTCGTTCATTCCTACTACTTATCTTACTTAATTTTTTTTTATTCTATCTTCCCGGAGTTCATTCTCCGGGGAATTCTGTTTCAATTTCAATCATTTCTGTATTATATTTTATAATATCATATCCTTTATTTGATAATCTGATTGGAAATCATGTAAAGACAATTCTTATTTGATATAGATATTTGCGCAAGTATTTTACGATTAAGAAGCAATTGCTTCTTGTACAGATTTGGTATTAATCTACTATAATTATAGAATACCTTATTCTCACGAATTACTGCATTTATTCGAGTGATCCACAAACTACGAAAATCCCTCTTTTGCCTGCCTCTATCTCGATGAGAGGAAACCAAAGCTCTCATTTTCTGTTGAGTAGTCGTTCGAGTAAGTCTTGAATGAGCCCCAATAAAGGTTGATGCAAATAAACGAATTTTTGTTCGACGTTTCCGAGCTGTATATCCTCGTCTAACTCTGGTCATTGAATCAAATTAAACCTTAATGAATAACTAATTGATTTCTCTTCTTTCAGTCATCCTTTACCCCCCGTCAATTAATAACAAAACGGATTATTCCGATATATAAAATAAAAATTCCAATGGCTTTTGCTACTATGACTTTCCCCAACCACGATTTTTTATTCCTTCCAGGCATTTCACCTGGAAATAAGAAATTCTAACGATACCAAATAAAAAAAAATAGTGGGTTCCATCGTTTCTATGGTTACTTTTTTTTTAAACGGTGAGGTCCTCTCTATACACCGGAGCCTCTTCTTTCACTTTATCAAATGTTATTGTTAACTTGTATAGTTCACACTCTTTGGCTCTACCCATCAATTATACAGTAATAGTTCTTTTCACAATAAGAGTTATCCATACAGTGACGGCATTTAATTATGAAAGTTGGCTAGGTAGCTGACCCTGTTAGTCCGTTCTTTCAAGAATAGGAGTATAACCTTTTTGCTTCTTATAATACCATTTCCTCCGCTTAATGGATAACCATTTGCCCCCAATGGGGAATTGCTTTTCATCTCAAATCTAGGTGATTGGATTTGCACCAATGTAAACCATAAATTCCAAACACAATATAGGTATATGATAGATCTTCTCTATCTATCCTATTCATTGGTACTGGTCATTGATACTGGAAAATTGTCTCATTTGTTCGAACTCATGATCTGAACGAGTCGCACATACACCCTAGTGCATGTTCCTCGACGCTGAGGACATCCTCTAAGAGCGGGAGATTTCGTGACATTTCTTATTGGCTGTCTTGTGTTTCTAATAAGTTGTTTAATAGTTGGCATGTCGTATGTATATATAGAATTCTAGAATGGAATGGGTTGGTTTAGATCGATCTTAACCTGATGATTGATGATCATGAATTTTTTTTCTATTCAATATCAAATCGCAGAAAATTCGAATTATGGTTTGAAATGGATTTACATGAAATCCCTAGTATTTTAATTTTCGACCGCTACAAGATCAACAATGCCATGAACTTGGGCTTCTGTTGCTGACATAAAAACATCTCTTTCCATGTCTTCGGATACAACCCATAAAGGATTACCCGTTCTTTGTACATAAACCTTTGTGAGGGTTTCGCGAAGTTTCAGTAGTTCTTCCGCTTCCAGGATAAATTCGCCTGCTTGTGCCTCATAAAAAGAACTAGCAGGTTGGTGAATCATAACCCTGATGATATTGATATAACATCATGAAGGGTTCTTCTATCTTGCATGATTGGGCTAAAGTAAGGGATAAAAAAAATATAAGAAAAAAGAATAGAATTGTACAACCGTACAGGCATCTTTTGTGCATACGGCTCTACAATGGAATTTACTTTTTCTTTTTCTTCTCTTCTATTCTATTGAAGAAAGAAATAGAATCCATCCGATCCGGATCGTTGAATGATCCATTTACCACCCTTCCTTTCGTAGGAGTAAAAAAAATACTATGATGGTTCTGTTGCTTTATATATTTATTTTGTCTGTGATTTAGCAATCCCAAAGTTCCTTTCTGATACGATCAAATAAGGAAAAAAATGATCTTTTTTTTTTTTCATTTTTGTACTTTTTCTTTCATAACATAAATATCAGAAAGAGAATTCTGGTGTGAAAAAGAATGGTTTGTGACGCTGAAATGTACCCCCGACACATAAGATCAAATCCGAAATGACCTCTATTTCATACTACTATCTCGACATAAAATCTCATGTTATGAAAAAAACAATAATGGTTTGCTCATATCGAACTCGAAGTGCCATGCTATTATTACTTATTATTCATATTCAATATGGCGAAGGCATAGTCTTCCTTTTTTTTTTCAAATAAAAAAACTCATTGGCGCCAAGCGTGAGGGAATGCTAGACGTTTGGTAATTTCTCCTCCGACCAGAATGAAAGATCCCATTGAAGCGGCTAATCCCATGCATATTGTATGCACATCGGGTGGCACAAATTGCATAGTATCATAAATGGCTATTCCTGGTATTACCCATCCGCCGGGAGAGTTTATAAATAAATAAAGATCCCTAGTATCATCTTCTATACTGAGATATACCATGAGACCAACAAGTTGATTCGAGATCTCGCTATCAACTTCTTGGCCTAAAAAAAGTAATCTTTCTCGATGAAGTCGGTTGATTAGGACAAAATTGGTTCCCTTAGGAACCGTACGTGCACCTTTGGATGCATACGGTTCAAAAATAAAATTGCGAAAAAAAGAATCAATGTGTCGATTCCAGTTCTATTTCTTTTTTTTTCTGTAACAGGTTTTTGTTTTTCTAATGAAGGGGGTTTTCTTTCTTCTTCTATTTTTCAAAAAACATAAGATGAGTTTTTGTTCCCTTACCTATAAAAAAAAAAGAATTTACTGAACTTATTGAACTAACCTCTCATTGATGTATTGTTTCATCGAGATTCAAATCACGATGTCATTTTATTGTTCCTGAATGGGCCCTTTCCATTTTTTTAGGTTCATGTTTGTTCTACTCCGGGAAAAGATCTGCCCGAATTCTATTTGTACATATAGGGCAAATGATCTCAGTACCACTTTTTTTGTTACGACTTCTTTTTCAATTTGTTTCATGTCTTCTCCAAACTATTCGATGTATTCATCATACTACTCCATTGGTTGGCAGTTTGAGATCGCTCCTTCCTATAGTAAGTATAAGAATCGTTTATGATACAAGTGGTAATCGTACATATATTATCAATTTGTTACCAATTTGGTATTTTCTGAACGGAGCCTGGAGACTTTATTTTATCAGTCCAAGTCAACCATAAATTCTTCTAATTGATAATATTGATCCCCAATATAAATTGATCTAATTGTACTTCACGCTCCAAATGATTGATGGTTCACTCAATCTCAATACAATATTTCTTGGGCGAAACAGAGGATATCTCGATCGGGGGAGAGAACGGGTAAATCCCATATGACCCAATATGTCTGACAAGTCGCACTATACGTCAACCCAAACTGCATCTTCCTCTCCAGGACTCCGAAAAGGTACTTTTGGAACACCAATGGGCATTAAATTAAAGAAAAAAACTAAGTACTATACTTCACTTTAATATGGAAACGTAACAATGGGTTTATTGTCTTCATCCTTTTTTCTGTTTATTCTATTTTCTAGATAGATTGATTGGAAGGTTTATAGAGTAAGATAGAATGAATAAAGAAAAATTTTAACGAACGGAGCAATCGATCGTTCGAATGATAAACAAGTATCTATGCATTCGTTCCCACAAAATGGTACCAATTCTCCCATTGCGTATTGGTACTTATCGGGTATAGAATAGATCTGCTTCTCTTTGTTCTTATGAACAGAATTGTTCCGTTATTTTCAATGGAACGGAATAAATATTAACTCTTTCTCATACAGAATCCACTGAAAAGGTTAGGTACTTAGGTACATAGTATAGTCCTTTCCAATGCAATGCGATAAAATAAGGTGACATAGTGTCTATTTATCTTTGATAAAGGGGTATTTCCATGGGTTTGCCTTGGTATCGTGTTCATACTGTCGTATTGAATGATCCCGGTCGATTGCTTTCTGTCCATATAATGCATACAGCTCTAGTTTCTGGTTGGGCCGGTTCGATGGCTCTATACGAATTAGCGGTTTTTGATCCCTCTGACCCTGTTCTTGATCCAATGTGGAGACAAGGTATGTTCGTTATACCCTTCATGACTCGTTTAGGAATAACCAATTCGTGGGGTGGTTGGAGTATTTCAGGAGGAACTATAACGAATCCGGGTATTTGGAGTTATGAAGGTGTCGCAGGGGCACATATTGTGTTTTCTGGCTTGTGCTTCTTGGCAGCTATCTGGCATTGGGTGTATTGGGATCTAGAAATATTCTGTGATGAGCGTACGGGAAAACCTTCTTTGGATTTGCCCAAGATCTTTGGAATTCATTTATTTCTCTCAGGGGTGGCTTGCTTTGGCTTTGGCGCATTTCATGTAACAGGTTTGTATGGTCCTGGAATATGGGTGTCCGATCCTTATGGACTAACTGGAAAAGTACAATCTGTAAATCCAGCGTGGGGCGCGGAAGGTTTTGATCCTTTTGTTCCGGGAGGAATAGCCTCTCATCATATTGCAGCGGGTACATTGGGCATATTAGCAGGTCTATTCCATCTTAGTGTCCGTCCGCCTCAACGTCTATACAAAGGATTACGTATGGGAAATATTGAAACTGTACTTTCTAGTAGTATCGCTGCTGTTTTTTTTGCAGCTTTCGTTGTTGCTGGAACTATGTGGTATGGTTCAGCAACTACCCCAATCGAATTATTTGGTCCCACTCGTTATCAGTGGGATCAGGGATACTTTCAGCAAGAAATATATCGAAGAGTTAGCGCCGGACTAGCCGAAAATCTGAGTTTATCGGAAGCTTGGTCTAAAATTCCCGAAAAATTAGCTTTTTATGATTACATTGGTAATAATCCGGCAAAAGGGGGATTATTCAGAGCAGGCTCAATGGACAACGGGGATGGAATAGCTGTTGGATGGTTAGGACACCCCGTCTTTAGAGATAAAGAAGGGCGCGAGCTTTTTGTACGTCGTATGCCTACTTTTTTTGAAACATTTCCGGTAGTTTTAGTAGATGGAGACGGAATTGTGAGAGCCGATGTTCCTTTTAGAAGGGCAGAATCAAAGTATAGTGTTGAACAAGTAGGTGTAACTGTCGAGTTCTATGGTGGCGAACTCAATGGAGTTAGTTATAGTGATCCTGCTACTGTAAAAAAATACGCTAGACGTGCCCAATTAGGTGAAATTTTTGAATTAGATCGGGCTACTTTGAAATCCGATGGTGTTTTTCGTAGCAGTCCAAGGGGTTGGTTCACTTTTGGGCATGCTACGTTTGCTTTGCTCTTCTTTTTTGGACACATTTGGCATGGTGCTAGAACCTTGTTCAGAGATGTTTTTGCTGGTATTGATCCAGATTTGGATGCTCAAGTGGAATTTGGAGCATTTCAAAAAATTGGGGATCCAACTACAAGGAGACAAGTAGTCTGATACAACATTGCTCTGGTATCTTTCGCCTCTATTTTTTTTTGATTTGATATAAGGTACCGGAGAAATCTTGATTTGAATCACCATTTATTCTTTGACTCTTTACTTTTCTTTATATGGTAAATGATCCCAAATGAATAGGTGTGGAAGCTATAATTGTAAACCACGATCGAATCTATGGAAGCATTGGTTTATACATTCCTTTTAGTCTCGACTTTAGGGATAATTTTTTTCGCTATCTTTTTTCGAGAACCGCCTAAGGTTCCGACTAAAACGAAAAAAATGAAATAATTTTTCATTATCTCAATTGAAGTAATGAGCCTCCCAATATGGGAGACTCATTACTTCAACTAGTCCCCGTGTTCTTCGAATGGATCTCTTAGTTGTTGAGAGGGTTGCCCAAAAGCGGTATATAAGGCGTACCCAGTAAAGCTTACAAGTAAACCAGATATGGAGATGGCGACTAGGGTTGCTGTTTCCATTTTTAGATAATTTCAAGATCACAATGGATCTACGATAAGATCGTTTATTTACAACTACAACGGAATGGTATACAAAGTCAACAGATCTCAACCAATGAATAGTATTTTATGGCTACACAAACCGTTGAGGGTAGTTCTAGATCTGGGCCAAGACGAACTACTGTAGGGAATTTATTGAAACCATTGAATTCGGAATATGGTAAAGTAGCACCGGGCTGGGGGACTACACCACTTATGGGGGTCGCAATGGCTCTATTTGCGATATTCCTATCTATTATTTTGGAAATTTATAATTCTTCCGTTTTACTGGATGGAATTTCAATGAGTTAGGTTCATAAGAACTAGAAAGTCCTAGTTTTTC